TGTTCAAGAATGAAATCTTATTGGAACTGTCTGGTTCATCCTTCGGAACCAGATCCGGGATATGATCTGGTTCTGAGGGATGAATTGAGACGGTATTTTTTAAATACGTAATTATATTGAATATATCAACCATTTCTTTATTTTCCGTTAGCTTGGAAGGGATAAAAGAAACATCTTGTTGTGTCTTCAACAATTTCTGATCTCTAGTGGACTTCTCAGTAGGATTCGAACCCAGATGAAGTTCTGACCATCTGTCAGAGAAAAAAGAACGAATTGATATTATAGAATTCCCAATAGATTCTTTGATTTCTTCCGGAAGCAGATGATTATTTATCCGCTTCTCAGGTTTTGTGAATAGCCAGGACATGGAGGAAGATCCAAAAAGGCATTTTGGGAATCTATCTGATTCTATCTCTGTTTGATCGATCAATGTGTTATATTCTGAATTCTCATTTCTAACGTAATGGAAAGGATCTCTGGATTGATCAGAAGAAGATCCTTTCCATTGGCTAGAATCCGTTACTTGAACAAAAATAGATCTTGTGGAATCATATTGAATATTTGACAATACATTCCGTACCTTGGTAAAAAACCGATCCTTGTTTACCAACCACACATTGTCTAACCAAATACAATTCCCTCTCGAGACGTTCCTAAAAAAATCCGATTCGTGCTGATTCTTTCCCCAACTAATGAAAAGATCTTGGCGGAATTGCCACATATAAAATCGAGCACAATTTTGAAAAGAAATACCCCCCTTGTTTCTAGAGAAGAGATGGAAAACATGCTCTATATCATTGAATTGCATAGTTGCCCCAGCTTTTTGTTGTTTGAAGAAACTCCCCCCCGGAATTGGTCTTCTTTCACGAAAAGCAGACATGAGATAACAAATCAAGTCTTTCCCTAAGATTTCCAATAGCTGTCCCGAATTCAAATTCAAGTTGATTATGTTTCGTTTCTTCCTCGGAGAAAGACAATCAAATAATTCCCAATCAGGGTCCTTGCGAATCAGATCATCCGTATAGGATAAAAAAATAAACTCCATATATTTGCTATCTTTCTCTTTGAATGAAATCTCAATTCCAACTACGGTTTCCTTAGATATCTGACAACTATAATCCCTCTTTTTTCCGATCCGGTTCCTCCACCACCGCGAACCCCGGTTAGATTTAGACATTATACATTTTTTTGGGAGAGCCCAAGTACTCTCTTGCGGATCCATGAAACAACTCTCAGAAATCTTTTTCCCTTTTGGAAGATACAGTAGCGAAACAATCAACCTATTTCTATTGGAAGACCAAAAAGATTCTTCCAATGTCTCATTTCTGGGTCTAATGGAATTCATAGGTATAGGAAGAAGTCCCATCAAATAGAGATTTTTTCTTTCGATCATCTTTCTATTGTTAATGCGAGATATAAGGACCACTACTACAAGCAGTAGTACACCTTTGATCGTGAAATATTGATTGCTTGTTGCACCCTGTGAATCATGTGAAAGTAGGATACTCCAAATTTGGGGGTCAAAGAGTTTCAGAAAACGTTCTTGGTAGAAAAAAATGTGAGTGAAAGATCCCACTGAATCAAATTTGATCCATGAATCTAAGAAACAGTGATAATTCTTGATCTCTCTCAATACCTCTCTCAATTCGAATATCCAGGATTTTAATTGATGTCGTCTCATTGATTCCTCCTAAAGATTTAATTTAAATTGGAATTTGGTTATTCACGATGTATGATGATCCCTGTTAAGCATCCATGGCTGAATGGTTAAAGCGCCCAACTCATAATTGGAAAATTCGTAGGTTCAATTCCTGCTGGATGCACGCCAAAGGGAACATTAAAAAAGTCTATTGGAATTGGCTCTGTATCAATGGAATCTAATCATCCATACATAATGAATTGGTATGGTATATTCATACTATAACATATGAACAGTAAGAACTATAATTCTTATCAATACTGGAACTCATAAGGAATAAAATGGATTTATGGATGGAATCAAATATGCAGTATTTACAGAAAAAAGTCTTCGTTTATTGGGGAACAATCAATATACTTCTAATGTCGAATCAGGATCAACTAGGACAGAAATAAAGCATTGGGTCGAACTTTTCTTTGGTGTCAAGGTAATAGCTATGAATAGTAATCGACTCCCGAGAAAGGGTAGAACTATTATGGGACATACTCTGCATTACAGACGTATGATCATTACGCTTCAACCAGGTTATTCTATTCCACCTCTTATAAAGAAAAGAACTTAAAGCAAAAGACTTAATAACACGGCAATACATTTATACAAAACTTCTACCCCGAGCACACGCAATGGTGCCGTAGACAGTCAAGTGAAATCCAATCCACGAAATAATTTGATCTATGGACAGCATCGTTGTGGTAAAGGTCGTAATGCCAGAGGGATCATTACCGCAGGGCATAAAGGGGGAGGTCATAAGCGTCTATACCGTAAAATTAACTTTCGACGGAATGAAAAAGAGATATCTGGTAGAATCGTAACCATAGAATACGACCCTAATCGAAATGCATGCATTTGTCTCATACACTATAGGGATGGTGAGAAGAGATATATTTTACATCCCAGAGGGGCTATAATTGGAGATACCATTGTTTCTGGTACAGAAGTTCCTATATCAATGGGAAATGCCCTACCTTTGAGTGCGGTTTGAACTATTGATTTACGTAATTGGAAGTAACCAATTAGGTTTACGACGAAACCTATAAATTGATCACTGATCCAATTGGAGTACACCTACGGGATAGACCTCAACAGAAAACTTTTGAGTAACGGCAGCAAGTGATTGAGTTCAGTAGTTATTCATAGAAAATTACTGATTCTATAGATATGGTAATATGGAGAAGACAAAATTGTTTGAAGCGCGCACAGAACCGGAAGTGCCCCTTGTTTCAAAGAGAGGAGGACGGGTTATTCACATTTCATTTGATGGTCAGAGGCGAATTGAAAGCTAAGCAGTGGTAATTAGAAAGACCCCCGGGTAAAAATATAAATGTCTCCTACGTTATCCGTAATATGTGGAAGTATCGACGTAATTTCATAGAGTCATCCGGTCTGAATGCTACATGAATAACATAAGCCAGATGACGGAACGGGGAGACCTAGGATGTAAAAGATCCTAACATGAGTGATTCGGCAGATTTGTATTCCTATATATCCACTCATGTAGTACTTCATCATACGATTCATATAAGATCCATCTGTCTAGAGATATCATCATATACATCTAAAAAGCCGTATGCTTTGGAAGAAGCTTGTACAGTTTGGGAAGGGGTTTTGATTGAGAAAAAAGAAGAATCTACTTCAACCGATATGCCCTTAGGCACGGCCATACATAACATAGAAATCACACTTGGAAAGGGTGGACAATTAGCTAGAGCAGCAGGTGCTGTAGCGAAACTGATTGCAAAAGAGGGTAAATCGGCCACATTAAGATTACCATCTGGGGAGGTCCGTTTGATATCCAAAAACTGCTTAGCAACAGTCGGACAAGTGGGTAATGTTGGGGTGAACCAAAAAAGTTTGGGTAGAGCCGGATCTAAATGTTGGCTAGGTAAGCGTCCTGTAGTAAGAGGAGTAGTTATGAACCCTGTAGACCATCCCCATGGGGGCGGTGAAGGGAGAGCCCCAATTGGTAGAAAAAAACCCGCAACCCCTTGGGGTTATCCTGCGCTTGGAAGAAGAAGTAGGAAAAGAAACAAATATAGTGATAGTTTTATCCTTCGTCGCCGTAAATAGGAACATTGAAAATTCAAATTTTTGAATTGGAAATAATGTAATGGGCGAACGACGGGAATTGAACCCGCGCATGGGGGATTCACAATCCACTGCCTTGATCCACTTGGCTACATCCGCCCCTTCCCTTATCTAGCTAAAGGATTTTCTCTTTTTCCGTTCATCATTATTGTATTGATTCTTACCTTCATACTTCAGATTAAGATTGAGATATTGGACATAGAATGTCCAATTTCAAAAATATAAAAAAAAGGAGTAATCAGTCGTGACACGTTCACTAAAAAAAAATCCTTTTGTAGCTAATCATTTATCGGAAAGAATTGAAAAACTCAACATGAGGGAGGAAAAAGAAATAATAGTAACTTGGTCTCGGGCATCTACCATTATACCCGCAATGATTGGCCATACAATCGCTATTCATAATGGAAAGGAACATTTACCTATTTATATCACAGATCGTATGGTCGGTCACAAATTGGGAGAATTCGCACCTACTCTCACTTTCGTGAGACACGCGAGAAACGATAATAAATCTCGTCGTTAGTCGTTCTACTAAGTATTCATTTGAATAGTTTTATCTTAAAAGTCTTTATCTTCTAGTAAGAGTCTAGGTATAGTATTTTATTTTATTTTCTAGTATACTAAGATTTATACTTTTCTTACTTTTATGACTTATCTTATACTATACTTCACCTAGGCACTTATCATTCATTGGAGGGGGGAGAACTTTCTTTTATGATAAATAATGAAAATTTGGATTCGGATAGAGAAGCAAAAGTGTTAGCTCAACATATACGCATATCTGTTTTCAAAGCACGAAGAGTAATTGATCAGATTCGCGGACGTTCTTATGAGGAAACACTCATGATACTGGAACTACTACCTTATTGGGCAGCTTATCCCATTTTAAAATTAGTTTATTCTGCAGCAGCAAATGCTAGTCATAATATGGGTTTGAATGAAGCTGATTTATTTATTAGTAAAGCTGAAGTCAATGGAGGTACTATTGTGAAAAAGCTAAGACCCCGGGCTCGAGGGCGCAGTTATCTGATAAAAAAAACCACTTGTCATATAAAGATTGTTTTAAAAGAAAAATCTAAATTCATCTAAAGAAATAAAATTTAGATTTTTCTTTAGAAAAAAATATATGGATGGAAAAAGAATAGAAAAATATGGGACAAAAAATAAATCCACTTGGTTTCAGGCTTGGAACAACTCAAAGTCATTATTCATTTTGGTTCGCAAAACCCAAGAATTTTTCTACAGGTCTACAAGAAGATGAAAAAATAAGGAATTGTATTAAGGACTATGTCAAAAAAAATAAGAGAATATCCTCAGGTTTCGAAGGAATTGCCCATATAAAGATTCATAAAAAAATAGATTTGATTCAGGTCATAATTTATATTGGATTTCCAAATTTATTAATAGAAGGACGAACAAGGGGAGTCAAAGAATTACAGATGAATGTAAAAAAAGAGTTTTATTCTATAAAACGCAGACTCCACATTGCTATCACAAGAATTGAAAAGCCTTATGGACAACCTAATATTCTTGCGGAATATATAGCTTTACAATTAAAAAATAGAGTTTCGTTTCGAAAGGCAATGAAAAAAGCTATTGAATTAACTGAACAAACGGGTACAAAAGGAATTCAAGTGCAAATAGCAGGGCGTATCGACGGAAAAGAGATTGCACGTGTCGAATGGATCAGAGAAGGCAGGGTTCCTTTACAAACAATTCGCGCTAAAATTGATCACTGTTCCCATACGATTAGAACTATCTATGGAGTCTTAGGCATCAAAATTTGGATATTTGTAAACCAAGAATAAGAAAATAAGAATAATGGACCTTTCTTTATCTCGCCATTCTGCTTAGCGATAGAAAAAATTTTTAAACTTTTTTATTATTTTTTTATCTTAATCAAAGAAAAATGAACAATTCTAATTCTATGAGGTTTTCTAAAAATTTGATTTACCTTTTAATTTAGATTTTAGTAGAATTGCTATGCTTAGTGTGTGACTCGTTAGTTTTTTTAGGGTTTAGAATTGAGATTGAAAAAAAAGGCTAACTCCCATTCTAAACTTAGTAACTATCAAAACTAAATAAACTTAAAACTAATAAGCAACTTATTGCTTCATATTGTCGAGATCCCAAGAAAAAGTCACTATATGACTGAATCGATCATATAGTTGTAGCAACTAAAATTCTTTTCATTAAAAAAGAAATCTGATTATGAATTGTGAAACAAAAAAAAAGGGATGTGTAGAAATGGAAGGATGATAGAAAAAGAGAATAAAGATCTCAATGATATATGATTGCCATATGTATGGTTTATGAAGAATCAACCCATAAAAAAGGCAGTGTTATGAAGCATCAACATCAATATAAAATAAACAAATATTAAGAAAAGAAATTAAATTCAAATAATTAAATTAATAAGAATCTAAATAATCAAATCCATATTGATAATAAAGTCTATCTATTACTATTAATATAGAATAGAAAAAAAAGATGAATAATTTTATTGAGCTATTGAGCTTCGGGTTAAGAAAAACTGAGGAAATTAACTCGGAAACAAAGAACAGATTTTGTTGGGGGCTCCATTGCAGAGTTCAGGCCTAAGCATTAAAGGAGAAGCTATAGGAACGATGGAACCTGTGACTATATAGGATTTTCTTGAAAACGAATCAATCCTAAAGATTCATTGGGTAGGATGGCGAAATGAACCAATAAAAAATGGATTCCTTCTGAAGAATCATGAATTGACCTTACAAATGAAGTAGAAAAGAGTCAATATTCGCCCGCGAACCCTTTTTTAGTTTTAGAGTTTCCTTTATTGGATGACTTTTGTCGTGATGAAATAGAGTTTTAGAAAAAGAAGCATTATATATAAAAAACATGCCTAATTATCTAATTCTATTCTATATACATCTACTTAAAATGTAACAAATAAAGAAATTAAAATGAATATATTTTTTTCTGATAAAATGAAAAACATAAATATATGTAATATTATTGAATCATTTCATTCGCGAGGAGCTGGATGAGAAGAAACTCTCATGTCCGGCTCTGCAGTAGAGATGGAATTCAGAAACAACCATCAACTATAACCCCAAAAGAACCAGATTTCGTAAACAACATAGAGGTAGAATGCAGGGAATATCTTGCCGAGGCAATCATATTTGTTTTGGAAGATACGCTATTAAGGCACTTGAACCTGCTTGGATCACAGCTAGACAAATAGAAGCAGGGCGAAGAGCAATGACACGATATGCGCGTCGTGGTGGTAAGATATGGGTACGTATCTTTCCCGACAAACCTGTTACAGTAAGACCTACGGAAACACGTATGGGTTCGGGCAAGGGATCCCCCGAATATTGGGTATCCGTTGTTAAACCAGGTAAAATACTTTATGAAATGAATGGAGTATCAGAAACTGTAGCCAAAGCAGCTATGAAAATAGCTGCATGCAAAATGCCTATACGAACTCAATTTGTTATTTCAGGATAGATAAACAAAAGTAAAAGAAAGGAAGAATGAAAAAACAACCGCGAATTTCTTTATCTCTGGAGAAATAATATTTCTTTTTTCTCTTATCCCTTGCATTGAAATAAGAGATTACAATAAAAATGATATGATTCAACCTCAAACCCTTTTAAATGTAGCGGATAACAGTGGAGCTAAAGAATTGATGTGTATTCGAATCATAGGAACTAGTAATCGCCGATATGCTCATATAGGTGATGTTATTGTTGCTGTAATAAAAGAAGCAGTGCCTAACATGCCTCTAGAAAGATCAGAAGTAATTAGAGCTGTGATTGTACGCACGTGTAAAGAACTCAAACGTGATAACGGCATGATAATAAGATATGATGACAATGCAGCGGTTATCATTGATCAAGAAGGAAATCCAAAAGGAACTCGAATTTTTGGTGCGATTACTCGAGAATTGAGACAGTTGAATTTTACTAAAATAGTTTCATTAGCACCCGAAGTCTTATAAACTATAGAAAATATTTAGAATATTCTAACATCTGAAATAGATCCAATTTAATAAATTGTGTTTCATGCATATACTTTTCATTAAAAATAATTTTTTTAATTAAGGATAAAAAAAAGAAGCATGTTTTTTATATTAAAATGAGGGGGTATCAATAACTAAAGTTAGTCATGGGTAGGGACATTATTGCCGATATAATCACTTCTATAAGAAATGCTGACCTGGATCAAAAGGGAAGAGTTCAAATAGTATCTACTAATATCACTAAAAACATTGTGAAAATACTTTTACGAGAAGGTTTTATTGAAAACGTTCGAAAACATCAAGAAAGTCAAAAAAATTTCTTGGTTTCAACTTTGCGACATAGAAAGACTTGTAAAGGGAATAAAATAATTTTAAAGCGTATCAGCCGACCTGGTCTACGAATCTATTTAAATTATAAACAAATTCCTAAGATTCTAGGTGGAATGGGAATTGGAATTCTTTCTACTTCTCGAGGTATAATGACAGATCGAGAAGCTCGACGAGAAAAAATTGGAGGAGAAATTTTGTGTTATATATGGTGATTTTCCTAGATATTTTAATTTTCTCTCGAACTTACTATTTGTAAAATAGAGAGGAAGAGGAGAAGTTAATTATAAAACTCTTCCTCTATTAGTTGATACTTAAAGGGGGGTTCCCCAAAATGAAAGAACAAAAATTGATTCATGAGGGTTTAATCACTGAATCACTTCCCAACGGTATGTTCCGAGTTCGGTTAGATAATGAAGATATAATTCTAGGTTATATTTCAGGTAGAATTCGTTGTAGTTTTATACGTATACTACCAGGGGATAGGGTTAAAATTGAAATGAGTCGTTATGATTCAACCAGGGGACGTATAATTTATAGACTTCGCAAAAAAGATTTGAACGATTAAATCAGTCTTTTCAACATCCTTTTCGTAGGAATATAATTCAAAGTTTAAAAATGCAATAAACTCATTTTTGTTTCAAAAAAAAATATAGATTTTGAATGAAGGTAAGGAATGATCAATATGAAAATAAGGGCTTCTGTTCGTAAAATTTGTGAAAAATGTTGCCTGATTCGTAGGCGGGGTCGAATTAGAGTCATTTGTTCAAATCCGAGACATAAACAGAGACAGGGGTAATACTTCTCAAGTTTTAAATCAATAACTTTTTCAAAGAAAAAACCATGTAAATGTAAAAATAAAGAAGAAAGGATTCATTTTTATATGAAAAGGATATTCAACGCGTATCTTTCTATAGATTTCTGATTCTTCTTTTTTTTATTATTATGAATCTGATAGAATAAAATATGACAAATAGAATAAAATATGACAAAACCTATAGCAAAAATTGGTTTACGTAAGAATGCACGTAGAATACCAAAAGGAGTTATTCATGTTCAAGCGAGTTTCAACAATACTATTGTAACTGTTACAGACGTACGAGGTCGGGTGGTTTCTTGGGCTTCTGCTGGTACCTCTGGATTCAGAGGCACAAGAAAAGGAACACCCTATGCTGCTCAAGCAGCAGCATTTAATGCTATTCGTAAAGTCATTGAACAGGGTATGCAACGAGCAGAAGTTATGATAAAAGGTCCAGGTCTAGGAAGAGATGCGGCATTACGAGTCATTCGTAGAAGTGGGATGCTTTTAAGTTTCGTACGTGATGTAACACCCATGCCGCATAATGGATGTCGTCCCCCTAAAAAAAGACGTGTGTAGAAATAATAATTCAAGAGATTGAAAAAGAAATAAATGATTCAATGATTGAATCCGATAATTATAAATAAAATAAAAAGAATATTACGGTTCGAGAAACAGTGGAAATGTGTTGAATCAAGAGTAGACAGCAAGCGTTTTTATTAGGGTCGTTTCGTTCTGTCCCCGCTTATGAAAGATACCATCGGTATTGCCATGCGAAGGGCTTTACTCGTAGAAATAGAAGGAACTTGTATCACAAGTGCAATATCTGAAAATGTGCTACACGAATATTTTACGATAGCAGGTATTGAAGAATCAGTACATTATATTTTAATAAATTTGAAAGAAATTGTATTGAGAAGTAATCTCTATGGAGTTAGGGGTGCATCCATTTGCGTCAGGGGGTTCCAAAAATACATAACAGCTCAAGATATCATCTCACCACTTTCTGTAGAAATAGTTGACATGACACAGCATATAGCTAACCTGACAGAACCAATTGATTTGTGTATTGAATTACAAATCAAGAGAGATCACGAATATCGTATGAAATTCACAAACGACTATCACGATGGAAGTTATTTTATAGATATTGTATCTATGCCCGTTTGAAATGCGAATCATTGTCTTCCAGGACCTATAATTGTCTCAAAAGGTCCAATATACATACATTATTGGACTTTTTGAAGTCACAGTCAAGAAAAAATAAAATATTTTTGCATAAAAGATATAAAACAGATATAGGGCACTCTACAGAAACATTTTGTAATCAATTTATCTACAAAAAAGTTTTCATTTTAAATCTATAGAATGAGTTTTGAATCTCCGACACGATCCATATATTTTCAGAATAGATCATAATAAGATTGATTGATGTATCTATGTAAGATCCAAAAAGGGGATCTTCCATAGATACCCATACCGTGGTATTTCATGGTTGAATCAATTTGAAAAAGACCTAAAGTTAGGAATTTACCAATAGGTAAAGTTACACCAATACCTAACCGAAGAGCTACTACGGTACCGATCAAAAATACTGTTGTAACTACAGGACGACGAAATGGATTTTGTAATTTAAGGTACTGTCAATAATCCTATTGGTACTGAAACCTTTAAAAAAACACCCAATAACTTATTGGATACTTGTGCGAAGTATTTAAAATACGGGAAAGAAGTACCTTTTGGTTAATATTTCCAACAGAGTTGCAAGTTGCAAATGGATACGCGGGTTCACCGATCATTGGCGGCTCTAAAACTGCTAAGCCCACACTACAGGCAATAGTGCCTAAAATTAGAATTAGGCAGTTACCTTTACTTGTATTCTGCCCTTCTAAATGGAACATCGGACCTCACAATTCCGTCTCCATCTACCAAAACTACCGGAAATGTTTCAAAAAAGGTAGGCATACAACGTACAAATAGTTCGCGATCTTCTTTATTTCTAAATACGGGATGCTCTAATCACCCAACAATTATTCCATCCCTCTTATACATTGAGCCTGCTCTAAATAATTCTACTTTCTACGGATTATTACCAATGTAACGGATTATTACCAATGTAATCGTAAAACATTAATTTTTTGGGAATTTTAGACCAAGCTTCCGATAAGCTCATATTTTCGGCTAGCCCAGCCCCAACTCTTCTATATATTTCTTTCTGGAAGTACCCCAGATCCCACTTATAACAAGTGGGCCAAATAATTCTATTGGGGTAGTTGCTAAACCATACCACATAGTTTCCAGCAACTACGAAAGCTGCAAAAAAACAGCAGCTGGAAAGCACAGTTTCAATATTACCCCCCATGCATAATCCTTTGTATAGACGTTGAGGCGGACGGACACTAATATGGAATAAACCTGCTAATATGCCCAAAGTACCTGCTGCAATATGACGAGAAACTATTTACCCCGGAACAAAAGGATCAAAATCTTCCGCGCCCCAAGCTGGATTTACAGATTGTACTTTTCCAGTTAGTCCATAAGGATCAAACACCCATATTCCAGGACCATATAAGCCTGTTACATGGAATGCGCCAAAGCTAAAGCAAGCTACTCTTGAGAGAAATAAATGAATTACAAAGATCTTGAGCAAATCCAAAGAAGGTTTTCCTTTATGTTCATCACAGAATATTTCCAGGTCCCAATACACCCAACGCTAGATAGCTAACAATAAGCACAAGTCTAAAACAAAATATGCGCCCCTGCCACGTCTTCATAACTCCAAATACCCGGATTCATTATAGTTCCTCCTGAGATATTCCAACCCCCTCAACGAATTTATTATTCCTAAACGAGTCATAAACCGCTAATTCATATAGAGCCATCGAGTCGGACCAACCAGAAACTAGAGCTATATGCATTATATGGACAGAAAGCAACCGACCGGGATCATTCAATACAACAGTATGAACACGATACCAAGGTAAACCCATGTAAATACCCCTTTCTGAAAAAGAAATAGAATTATGTAATTTTATCACATTTGGAAAAGACTAGACCATGTACTTTGTACTTCACTTTTAGATAGATTTTGTATAGGAAAGGATTAATATTGATTTGTATTCCCTTCTTTTATTTTGAATGAAATAGAATAGAAAAAATTTGAAATAGAAGGGTAATATTCTATTTTATAGAATATATGGAATAGAAGATTATAAAGAAAATTCTAAGATCTAAAAATAGAAAAGAAAGAGAAAAAATGATGAAGACAATAAAGTCATTGTTACGTTTCCTTATTAAAGTTTAGCACTTCATTTTTTCTTTATCTCAATGCCCATTGGTGTTCCAAAAGTACCTTTTCGGAGTCCTGGAGAGGAAGATGCAGCTTGGGTTGACGTATAGTGCGACTTGTCAGACATATGGGTCCTATGGTATTTTCCCGTTATCTCCCCCCGATCGAGTATTCTCTGTTTCGCCCAATCAAATAGATATCTATTTGATATTGTATTGATTGAACCATAAAAAATTCGGAGCGTGACACAAAATAATTCCTATTGGGGATCAATAGTATCAATTAGAATAATTGATGGTTTACTTGAACTTTTAAAATAAAGTATCAATAAAGTATCCAGGCTCCGTTCAGATAATTCAAAATAGGAAATGGTAAGAATAAAGAATATAAAAATAAAATATAAATATTAATTCAATTATTACTAAAACTAAATTAGGATATTCATTAGTAATTAAATATAATATAACTTATTAGAAGATTATAATAGAATCTATTATGATGATTACAGGATTACCGCTTGTATTATAGGTTATCTTAGAACTTACTCTAAGTATAATCTCAAACTGCCTACCAATGGAGTAGTATGATGAATACATTGAATAGTTTGGGTAAAAGTATGAAACAAATTGAAAAAAAGCAGTGGTACTGAACCCATTTGACCTATATGCGCAAATGGAATTTGAGCAAATCTTCCTCCGGAGTAGAACAAGAACCTAAAAGAATTTAAAGGGCCCATCCAGGAACAAGAAAATGACATCGTTATTTGAATTTTGATGAAAGAATGCATCAATGAGAAGTTAGTTAAATAAGTTCAAAAAATTCTTTTTGATTTTCTACATTATAGAATATAGGGAAGGAGGCCAAAAATCATGTTACAACAAAAAATAGAAGAAAAGCAAAATGCTTTATTAGAAAACAAAAATCTGTAAAAAAAAAAGAAATAGGACTGGAATCAACACATTGATTTTTTTTTCACAATTCTTTCGAACCGTATGCATTCAAAGGTGCACGTACGGTTCCTCAGGGATAAAATTTTGCCCTAATCAACCGACTTTATCGAGAAAGACTACTTTTTTTAGGCCAAGAGGTTGAGAGCGAAATATCGAATCAACTTGTTGGTCTCATGGTATATCTCAGCATAGAAGATAATACTAGGGATCTTTATTTGTTTATAAACTCTCCAGGAGGATGGGTAATACCAGGAATAGCCATTTATGATACTATGCAATTTGTGCCACCGGATGTACATACAATATGTATGGGATTAGCCGCTTCAATGGGGTCTTTCATTCTGGTCGGAGGAGAAATTACCAAACGTCTTGCATTCCCTCACGCTTGGCGCCAATGAGTTTTTATTTGAGAAAAAAAGAAGACTATGCCTTCACTGTATCAAATAGGAATCAAATAAAGAATTAAGTAATAATAGCATGGCACTTGGAGTTCGATATGAACAAACCATTATTGTTTTTTTAACATGAAATTTTGTATCGAGATAGTAGTATGAAAGAAGGGTTCTTCCCAATTTGATCTTATGTATTAAGAGTAAATTTCAGCGTCACAAACCCTTTTTCTTCCACACCAGAAGTCTCTTTCTTATCTTTATGTTATGAGAGAAAGAGTAAAAAATGGAAAAATTATTTGATCCTTCTTGGATCGTATCAAAAAGAAACTTTGGGATTGCTAAATAACAGACGAGGTAAATAGATAAATATATAAAGCAACAGAACCATCATAGTATTTTTTTTACTACTATGAAAGGAAGGGTGGTAAATGGATCATTTAACGATTTGAATTGTATAGGTTCTATTTCTTCTTTTTTCATTTTTTCAATAGAAGAAATTCCATTGCAGAGCCGTATGCAATGTACAAAAGATGCCCGTACGGTTGTTTCATTCTATCTTTTCTTGTTAGTTTAATTCCCCTTTACTTTAACCTAATTGTGCGAGATAGAGATAGAAGAACCGTTCATTATGTTATATGAATATAATCAGGGTTATGATTCACCAACCTGCTAGTTCTTTTTACGAGTCACAAGCAGGGGAATTTATGCTGGAAGCAGAAGAACTATTGAAGCTTCGCGAAACTCTCACAAAAGTTTATGTACAAAGAACGGGCAACCCTTTATGGGTTATATCCGAAGATATGGAAAGGGATATTTTTATGTCAGCAACAGAAGCCCAAGCTTATGGCATCGTTGATCTTGTAGCGATCGAAAATGAAAATATTGGTGGGGATTTTGTCTAAATATAGAATTCCATTTCAAAATTTGAATTTTATGTGTGAATAGAAATCATTCATAATAATAAACCTTCAGGTTGAGATCGATCTAAGCCAACCTGCTCTATTCTATCGAGAATCAGATTCTATAGACACAACATGCCAACCATTAAACAACTTATTAGAAACGCAAGACAGCCAATAAGAAATGTCACAAAATCTCCCGCTCTTCGAGGATGTCCTCAGCGTCGAGGAACATGTACTAGGGTGTATGTGTGACTCGTTCAGATCATGAAAATGCAAAAAATTTTTCCAGTATAATAGAGTGGAATATGGCCCATTTAATTGATTATTATCTAAAAATGATTATTTATCATAATACATCTACGTATTATGTTATGGAATTTATGGTTTCTATTGGTGCAAATCCAATCACTCCGTTCGAGATGATAAGCAATTCTCCATTGGTAGCAAATAGTTATCCATTAAGCGGAGAAAATAGTCTTATAAGAAGTAAAAAGTTTATACTCCTATTTTTGAAAAAACGGACTAAAAGGGTCAGCTACCTAGCCAACTTTCATAATTAAATGCCGTCACTTTATGGATAGCTTTTTTGTGAAAAAGACTATTACTTTCAAACTTAGAATTCAAAAAAAGAATTCTTGGATGGGTAGAGCCAAAGAGTGTGAACTATACAAGTTCACAATAAAATTTGATGAAATGAAAAAAAGAGGCTCCGGTATATAGAGAGGACCTCACCGTTTCAAAAGTTGCCATAAAAACGAGAGAACCCACTATTTTTTTTATTTAGTATTTAGTAGCAGTCGAATTTTTTATTCCCAGGTGAGATACCTGAAAGAAAGAAAAAATAGTGGTCGGGAAGGTCATAGTCGCAAAAGCCATTGGAATTTCTATTTTATATATCGGAAGAATCCGTTTTGTTATTAATCGACCGGAGGAAAAAAATGACTGAAAGAAGAGAAATCTATTAGTTATTCAATAAAATTTCAAAAGTTTCATTTGATTCAATGACCAGAGTTAAACGAGGATATACAGCTCGGAGACGTCAAAAAAAAATTTGTTTATTTGCATTAACCTTTAGAGGGGCTCATTCAAGACTTACTCGAATGACTACTCAACAGAGAATGAGAGCTTTGGTTTCCTCTCATCGAGATAGGATCAGGAAAAAGAGAGATTTTCGTCGTTTGTGGATCACTCGTATAAATGCAGTAACTCGCGAGGATAGGCTATTCTATAGTTATAGTCTTTTCATACACAATTTGTACAAGAGACAATTGCTTCTGAATCGTAAAATACTTGCGCAAATCGCCCTATCAAATAAGAATTGTTTTGATATAATTTCTAATAAAATCATCAATCAAAAAAAAATATAAATCAAATAAAGGAAGAAAAGAATCTTACTAGTTAATAGAATCTACTATAATAGGAAACAAGAATGATTGAAATTGAAACAGAAATTCCCGGAGAATGGACTCCGGGAAGATAGAAGAAAAAAATCAAGATTTGAGTAGTAAAAATAAAGGAATATCTTTCAAGAAAAAAGATTTTTTCCTAATTTTTACTTTTTTATAACGCAAGAATCAAATCTGGATTCTAGTTTTTTTGAGAAAAACATTAATATGAGCTTGAATTCCGATTGGAGTTTTGAGGAGTATATCTATTTATTTTTAGTTCTAGGATCAGTAGTTCTAGGGATTGATTCCACTCTCTCAAATTGTTTTTCATTATTACGAAAAGGTAACGAAGATAAAATACGAGCTTGTTTTATAGCAATAGTAATTAATCGTTGTTGTTTCAAGGTCAACCTATTAATTCGTCTAGATAAAATTTTTCCTTGTTCACTAATAAATCGACTAATTAAACTCATGTTTCTATAATTGATTTGATCCCCCGACTCAATTTGGGGTAAACGCCTACGAAAAGATCGCTTGGATTTACGAAAAGGTTTTTTTGATTTATCCATGGTTTGCTTATTCCTTGTTTTTTTATTCCTTATATATAAAATAATTTAGAAAATACAATTCTATTTTTTTCTTATTCATTTCAGATCCGACCCAAATAGGATTTGGTTTACATTATATATGTTAAGATGTAAAGTTATTACTCTTAACGCTTTTTGGAAAAATCACACATGCATTCTGCTCCATTTATTTCTTTATTTCCCCATGAATTGTATACTTTAGACAATAGCGACAAAATTTTTTCAATTCTAATCGATTTGATGTATTGTGTCGATTCTTTTGAGTAATATATCTAGAAATGCCCGGCGATTCTTTATTGACACCCTTTTGAACACAACAGGTACATTCCAAAATCACTAGAATTCTGATATCTTTACTCTTGGTCATGAACCTCCTTTTCATTTTGGATCGACTTTACTTTATAATTTCCCTCATTTTATTTTATATCTGAACCAAATACAAAAGAAAATAAGAAGAAAAGAAAAAATCTATATTCTATATCTATATTAGTAAAAATCCATATTAATAAAAGTTACTAACTAGAAATACAATTTTTTTTAACTAGGAATTACTCCTACCCTAATCTCAGTATTTTCTTTTTTCTATGTTAGAATTTCGCGCCTCTAGACTGAATTTAAATTTCTTCATATAGAAATAAAAGAATTCAATCAGAATGAAAAAAAAAAGGGAATGACAAAACATCTGTAAAGAAACTATGAATTTCTATCAATAGACCTGCCAAAGAACCAAACCCTAGATTGGTTTGCACAGGTGCCGTGGAGAAATATGTTTTTATATCTCGCATTTAAAATCTTCCTTCTTCTTTTTATTTTATATTGTAATACATATATAGTCCTAGTTCGATATTCTAATACATAGATGATAGATAATCAGATCTTGTAGTTCAAGATCATTTGTTTTTTTGAAAATGAAATTAGAATTAGGAATTACTAACTAACTAAAATGCATATGTACAATGACCCAGCAGATGAAATTTTGTCGACCCTGAAAAAAATGACAAGAACATTCTATACCTATAGAAATAGGTAGGGGAAAAAGAAGGATGTGGAAAACAAGACATGTATTTTATACAATGACACTGTACAACAATTTTTAAAAGGGATGTAGCGCAGCTTGGTAGCGCGTTTGTTTTGGGTACAAAATGTCACGGGTTCAAATCCTGTCATCCCTACCTATTTTTTCTCCTATGGACAGTTATGAGGGATTCATTGAGTAAGGTCGGGTGAAACAGAATCTTTCATCTTTCCTTTTTACGTACTGTATGGTAGATAGAAAAATCTTTTTTTTACAATCGTATCTACTCTGATATAGGATATAAGAAAGCGCTCTTAGTTCAGTTCGGTAGAACGCGGGTCTCCAAAACCCGACGTCGTAGGTTCAAATCCTACAGAGTGTGACTCCATTTATGTTATATTGAATTACAATGAAAGAACTTAACAAAACAAAGTAGAATTGCAACTTAAAACCGACCTCCTACAAGGAGGAGGCCAATTATTTGTTATTTAAATATTTCTAATTTCTTTGTTTGATTTGATATTTCTTCTTTTTTTTTTATTACTTATTACAATGAACTAAATGCTTATTCACTACAAATAAAAATAACAGAAACTAGTGCTATACTTCCTTTTGAAAATGAAGTATTTCAATCTTTTTCACAACCTTTTTTAATATTGATTCAAGGGAAGGAAACCATGTAGCTGAAATAACTCATTTAGAACACCCTTTAAAGGATTACGTGGTACGATTGGGTCGAATAAGCCCTTATGGAATGAATACTCAGCCACTTGTGAACCGTCAGGTACTGTCTTTTTCAATGTTTGTTCAATTACTCTTTTACCCGCAAACGCAATGTAGGCATTAGGTTCGGCAATAATGATATCTCCCAACATACCAAAACTTGCTGTAACTCCGCCAGTTGTAGGAGATGTAAGGATTGATACATAGAATAACTTTTTATTTGATTGATAATCATATGAAGCAGAAGATATTTTAGCCATTTGTATCAAACTCAAACTCCCTTCTTGCATGCGTGCTCCTCCAGAAGCACATACAATAATGATAGGTAGAGATCTATTAGTAGCATACTCGATCAAACGGGTGATTTTCTCACCCACTACGGATCCCATACTACCTCCCATAAACTGAAAATCCATAACTCCAATTGCTATGGGAATACTATTTAGTTGACCTACACCTGTTTGAACAGCTTCAGTTAAACCTGTTTTTTTTTGATAAAAATAGATGCGATCTATATAAGGTTCCTCCTCTGACTGAAATTCAATGGGGTCCAAAGAGACCATATCTTCATCCAGAGGCTCCCAAGTGCCAGGATCAAGAAAAAGTTCGATTCTATCTGAACTACTCATTTTCAAATGATATCCGCAGTGTTCGCAAATATTCATTTTTGACCTAAAAAATTTTTTATAATTGAATCCATAACAATTTTCGCATTGTACCCATAACTGTTTGTATTTTGTATTTATATCAAAATCATTATCATTAGATCCTCCTCTTCTATCTAAAAAACTGCTACTAGTTTGGACACTAAAAGTTTCACTTTCAATACTACTCATACTTTTTATACTTTCCGTACAAATGAAATTAAAAAAATAACTGCCGATACCACTGTAAATGTCACTATTAATACTGATTTCAAAACGAAGATAACTATCAATGCAACTATTAATATGATTATTCCAATTAGATTGAGTATCATAATTGGAATAATCATAGTAGTAATTGCTACTATTAGACCCACTATTTAAATAACTAGAAAAAAAAATCTCTAGTTCACTCAAAAAAGAACTAGCATTGTCAATATCAAAAATCTGATTTTCAATATCAAAATATAAGGAATAACTGTCACCATTACTATTTCTAACTAAAAAAGTCTCATCAGAGATGAGACTCCAAATATTCCTGCTATCAAATAAATAATTTAGATAATGAATATTACTGAAACTGTAACTGCCCAAACTAGGAATATGTTTCTCCTCATCATTTAGAATAGGTTCTTCACTTCCACTGGTATGTCCAAAAGCATCAAGACTATCCATTGATTTACTTAGTCCATACCTATGTTCTAACTTCTTGTTAAACAACATTGAATTGAACCTACATTTTTCCATAGAGTCTTTCTGCCCCCTATTTGATGAAAACCTAATACTAATAGATGAATAGTCATTCGACGAAGAAAAAATCATTTGACTACTTCTTTTTTCTTTCTTTTTATTTCTCATCAGAATTCAAACGAAGCATAAGATCCAATTCAATATATATTATTATAATGATTATGATAGAATCTTTTTATAAAAAAAAAATTGGGCCAAGTTTCATTGCAATCAATTAGGAAAACAAACAGGAATTGCTGAATTATACGCGCTTATTTTGGATCTTTACAAATAATTTCAATACCTTCGCGAGTAAGATCACGCCCCTAATTACAAGCATGCCACCCGATTAGCTACTGCACCGGGTGCATTTCACCAAGGGTGCCCTAAAGTTCCTTTACCGAACTGAAGTACGGAATCATCCCCAAAGATTTTGGTTAGGGCAGGCATATGCCCAACATGAATACTCCCTGAAGTCACGAGCAGAACACCTGGCATAAAGACCCAGTCTTGAGTAAAAAAAATACCACGACTTTAATCTTTAATCTTTTTCAATAAAATCATCACGTAACAAATCAACAAAACCCAAAGTCATCTCATAATAACTGAATGCATTGCGCGATGGATGTGAAGAAGTAGACCTTTGTCGCGGCAATAATGAGCCAAGCTAGTATGGGGGGTTCACCCCCCAGTTAAGTAGTCATGCATTACAATAGGAATTTCCAATTCTCTGGCAAATACCGCTTTTTTGATCATTTCTTCACATATACCCGCAGTTTTATTAAAGTAATGTCCTTTGATTCACCCGTTTTGGCTTGCACTTTATAAAGTGCTTCGGCACAAAAGAAGAAAAGATCTCTCCAACGCATAAATGGTTTTGAATTTACGTTTTCATCATCTTTAGTAAAATAAAGTCTACTCCGTAGACATTCATAAACTGCTCTACCATAATTTTTTGCAGATAATCCCAATTTTGGTTTAAAAGTACATCTCAATAGGGGACGACCTCACTTGTTCAATTTATCTCTAGGCGGACCTTGGAAAGTTTTGGAATAAGAAGTGGGAATTCGCAGATCTTCCAGACGCAAAGCTCGTAGAGCTTTGAAACCAAATACATTACCCACAATGGAAGTAAACATGTTAGTAACAGAACCTTCTTCAAAAAGATATAAAGGATAAGCTACATAAGCAATATATTGGTTTTCCTCCCTAACAACGGACTCGATGTGGTAGCATCGTCTTTTGTAACAATCAAGACTAGTAAGTCCATCAGTCCACACAGTTGTCCATGTACCAGTAGAAGATTTGGCTGCTACCGCAGCCCCCGCTTCTTCGGTCGGAACTACTCGGCTGAGGAGTTACTCAGAATGCTGCCAAGATATCAGTATCTTTTATTTCATAGTCAGGAGTATAATAAGTCAATTTGTAATCTTTAACACCAGCTTTAAATCCAACGCTTGCTTTAGTCTCTATTTGTGGTGACATAAGTCTCTCCTTACAACTCCTGAATTAAGAATTATCACAACAACAAGGTCTACTCGATATGAATTAGGCGTGAATGAAACCTTTCACAAAAATATTTACAATTCAAAAAATATTTAACTAAAACTAATGAAAAAGGAAAAAGCGTCATTAAACCATGTATTTAATTAAAAAAATACATCATTATTTTATACTCTTTGATATATAAGGTGCAACCCCTTCTTCGTTTTTAAAATTTCTATTTCTAATGAAATTGATCACCTTCTTACTTTTTTTCTATTATTTATTCAAAGGAAAACATCAAATAAAATGAAAATTTAATTAATTATTAATTAAATTCTATTATAAATAGAAAGAATTAAATTTCTATATTAAATAGAATAGAAATATAAAATATTCTAATCTAATATAGAAAGAAAAAGAAAGAATAGAGGGCCCCCCATTGACAGTAATATATGTTGTATATCTAAATCCTAGATGTAAAAAGAGGCGTAATTCATATATAAAAGGGAACAGTTATGGTATAAAAAGAAAAATAATAGGTGCACAAAAGCACAAAAAAAAGACAATAGAAAGAATTGAAAATTTACTCATTCACTGAGTAAAAAGTTTAATTGGATTCCATTGGGTGGCACCAACTCAATCGAATGCTAACGCCCATTTATTTATTATGAAATTAACCTATCAACTTGCTATTGGATATTCATTTTAGATTCAGTACTTTTTAAAAAAGAATTTTAACATATTTATTATAATTTATGATTATAAGAAGCAATCCCACTACTTCTGATCCTTTGGTTTCTACACTTGAAGAACAAAACCTAGGGTGTATCGCTCAAATTATTGGCCCAGTACTGGATGTCATTTTTCCACTGGGAAAAATGCCTAACATTTATAATGCTTTGTTAATTAAGGGTCGAGATACTGTTGGTCAGCAAATTAATGTAACCTGTTTATTTATTAGTAGTCAAAATCAAAAGAGTTATTTATTATAAACTACACACTACATTTGAATTCCACAATTTGAATACAATGAAGTCTAATCTTATTAATCTTATGATAGAACAAAAAAAGAGGATGGGTATAAAAACTCATTAGATATCATGGAATCCGGTACCTAATAAGTTTTACCTACTATTGGATTTGAACCAATGACTCCCGCCATATGAAAGCAATACTCTAACCACTGGGTTAAGTAGGCCATTTATCATCATAAAAAAGATCTCCATTACTTCACTTCTATGGATTATAGGTAAAATATGCTTTATAAGCAATTTGACAATAAATTGTACCTATGTTAAAATAGTTATGACAAGGGCTATAGCTCAGTTAGGTAGAGCACCTCGTTTACACGTGCGCCAATGCTTTTCAAGGGAACTTATTATGCAATGACCATAATTGATCTTTTTGAAAAGTAGATGTCTTACTCCTTAGATTTGAGAGAACAAGAGAAAAATAGCCTGACAAAAATTTGGTTTGATCCGATTCAGGTGCAAATTCCGATGCCAAATCAAATAGAACCTGCCATTGTAAGGTAAATACTCAATTCATTCAATGCCAGGCATAATGAGTATAAGGATCTCAAAAGAACCTCTTTTCGTCCTATGAGCTTTGAGGTGTATGAAGTCTCATATTGGACTCTTACGGCGGAGCGATAGAGACTGCATTTCACTTAGGTTTATCTAGGCCGAAGGCAGACCTAAATCAAGGTAACCCTTTTTTGAAACACTTTGGTATTGCTTCTAATATTAAAATACAAATAATGAATCAGAGCACATGGAACCATCTCATTATCTTCTTATCTTTCTGTCAAGAAAAATATGGTGAACTAACTGATCTTTACATCAGTTGATGAAAGAGCCCAATGCAACAAAATGCATGTTGGGTCTTTGAAACAGTTCAAATCATTTTGATAATAATAAGTTTGATCTGTCTTACCGAGAAGGTCTACGGTTCAAGTCCGTATAGCCCTAATACATTCTTTTTTTTGTATAAAAATTTTAGTAGTAACAAGAAAAGAAACACAATAATTCATTCCAACGGAATTCAATTAGTATTTGTAAAACATAGAAGTACCCATCTCTTTTCATTTACTTTTATGAATGAATTACATATAATATTTTTACTATTTTCCTGTCCATAATCAAAGAATTAGTGATACACTTTTTTATTTTTTGGTATACCCAATCCCAGTCAATTTAGGAAATTAAAATCATGACATAATCCTGCTTGTTTCATCTGAAGTTCTAGATGATTTGAAAATTCCAATTTAAATGGAATAATTAAGCCTATTACACATTCCTAGGAGCACTTTTATGTTTCTGATTCACAAATATGATATTTTCTGGGCATTCCTAATAATATCAAGTGGTATTCCTATGATTAGGTAAGGGCCAGAAAAGCTTTCTAGTTATTAATTAGGTCTGGAATAGTAACAATGAAAATGGCTCCTCCCTCTTTAGTAAGATTATAAGAGCAAATGCCTGAACCAAAACCAAAATATGTAATTGCTAAGGTAGCCTTACTATTACAGAAGGGATGTTCAGTACTGATTCTTATAGTACTTTTTGCGGAGTCAATAAGCTATGTTTGCCTACGGCTGTCCGCCTAAGCCGTAGGCAATAATAGATGCTATAAAGAAACTTCGTAATAAGATATCCCAAAAATCGTTAAAGATAGAACTCTGCATCAACATGAGAATAGATGTTTTACTTCTAATCACAAGTTTTACCTTCGACGCAGTACTCATACTGGAAATTATGATCTATGAAAAAAGTATGAACATAGGGTAAAAATGAAAAAGTCTGATACATTATTTACGTGTCAGGAACCAGATTTGAACTGGTGACACGAGGATTTTCAGTCCTCTGCTCTACCAACTGAGCTATCCCGACCATTTCCCGTGCATCATCCTAGCAAAGTACTTTGTATCTATTATCTTTTTCAATGAAAAGAACTAAAAAAAGTCTTAACAAATTGGACCTAGCCTCCGAATTTCTTAGGTCTTCAAAAAGAAAACTTTTTTTTGTAATGATATGGACTGTGAATGATTCAATAACGGAGATTCATTGAACATTGAACATATTGTAAAAGTATCGTACTAGAAGAATGAAATTGGATTGGAAGGAGAGATGAGGATTTTTATTTGGATCCAGTTGTGAAAGAACAGAGTGAATGAAATGAAACTGAATTTTGGTTTAACTGAACCACAGATGCAAAAAAAAAAGAGAATGAGGATAAATAAAGAGTGAGGAAGTAAAATAGACTTTTTCTTGGGGATAGAGGGACTTGAACCCTCACGATTTTTAAATTCGACGGATTTTCCTCTTACTATAAATTTCATTGTTGTCGGTATTGACATGTAAAAAGGGACTCTCTCTTTATTCTCGTCCAATTAATCTTCAAAAGATTTATCAAACTCTGGAATGAAAAATTTGATCACTGAATATTCAAATTTAATTCTTTTTTCAACTTCAATTTTTCATAGATTTTATGATATCTATCATGCTAATTAATAATAATTAATAGAGAATAGAAATAGAAGATTTGGATTGTGATTAATCGTTTGTTATATCAGTATGCATATGTACGTACTAGTTATCCTTTCTTTCATTTCAATATAAGGATTTTAGCTACTACTAACGTAGCGTAGTCAATTTCATTCGTTAGAACAGCTTCCATTGAGTCTCTGCACCTATCCCCTTTTTTGTTCTCATTTTCCATTTTTTTCTCAAAAAAAAGATTTGGCTCAGGATTGCCCATTTTTAGTTCCAGGGTTTCTCTGAATTTGGAAGTTACCACTTAGCAGGTTTCCATACCAAGGCTCAATCCAATCAAGTCCGTAGCGTCTACCAATTTCGCCATATCCCCCTTTTTGCTTTGAGACAAGGATACAGTAGGAATTTATACCACTCTTTCATAGATCGTGGCACTCTTGAAATCATTAAATAATTATATTTATATATTTAGTATATAGTTTCGTTACGCTAAATTGATATTTCTAGTATAGTTTTCTAGTTCCACGATTAGAATGATACCATTCTAATGATCATAAATGGATTATTCATAATATGATTTGATTTATAGTAAGAATTGAAATTCTTTAATTCATAATTAAATTTCTATTTAGATAAGATATCTAATTTATCTAGATCTAAATAGTTTTCTTTTCTATTTTTTAATAATCAATAAATGAAATAATAAAGAAGAAGAAGAATCAATAGGTAATAGTTAAAATTCTATAGTTTACTTTATTCTGTATTCCTATACACTATTGCTCTTATATTGGCCCGCTTAGCTCAGAGGTTAGAGCATCGCATTTGTAATGCGATGGTCATCGGTTCGATTCCGATAGCTGGCTCTTTTTTTTTATCAATTTTTTCTTTCCATGATTTAAAATCTCTGCTCTCGCTTTCTATAAATGTTGGGTCAACGATCTATTATGTCATGGTAACTTTCAGCTATAGCTAGAAATAAAAAAGCTGACTAGAACATTTAGATCTCTAAAGAAGAAATTGTAAAACGTAGTCTTCACTTGAATTTTCTATATATACAAAAAATACGAATATTGATAAAATTTCTTTTATTCTATTCTGTTTTGTGGTATTTTCGTAGATTGATATATTGAGTTTTGCTTTGCTGATCCTTTAGTTCAGTCTGAATTTATATTTTTTTGTCAAATGAAAGTGAATCAAAAAGGAGTTTTTATATGTCTCGTTACCGAGGACCTCGTTTCAAAAAAATACGCCGGCTGGGGGCTTTGCCGGGATTAACTAGTAAAAGACCCAGATCCAAAAGTGATCTTCAAACCCAATTGCGCTCTATAAAAAGATCGCAATATCGTATTCGTTTAGAAGAGAAACAGAAATTGCGTTTTCATTATGGTCTGACAGAGCAACAATTACTTAAATATGTGCATATTGCTGGAAAAGCCAAAGGGTCAACAGGCCAGGTTTTACTACAACTACTTGAGATGCGTTTGGATAACATCCTTTTTCGATTAGGTATGGCTTCGACCATACCTGGAGCCAGACAATTAGTTAACCATAGACACATTTTAATTAATGGTCATACAGTAGATATACCAAGTTATCGTTGCAAACCTCGAGATATTATTACTACTAAGGATAAAGAAAGATCAAAAGCTCTGATTCAAAATTATCTTGTTTCATCCCCTCACGGGGGATTGCCAAACCATTTAACTATTGATTCCTTACAATATAAAGGATTTGTAAATAAAATAATAGATAGTAAATGGATCGGCCTGAAAATAAATGAGTTGTTGGTCGTAGAATATTATTCTCGTCAGACTTGATTTTAACTAAAATAACAAGGTTCATACAATTTTGTATTTTACCTATCACAGGGATTTAATTAGGGATAGAGAATCTCTATAAAATAAGGGTCTTACTGTATAGAATAATGTATCAATTCTTATTTTATTTGATACATTGTAGTCGGTAACGGAATAACGTGGATGAATGAAAAAAAAGGAGAGAGAGGGATTCGAACACTCGGTAAACAATAGTATACATAGCAGTTCCAATGCTACGCCTTGAACCACTCGGCCATCTCTCCTACAGAATGTTATTCTTGACCAAAACTCGAATGGATAGCTAGTTAATTGTAGTACGGGTATGATCGCCCAATGGTTCTTTAAGAAACAATTTTTTCCAATTAGTCGTTTTTATGTTATTTTTTACTGTACAATTCTTTTTTTGTGGGATCATTTCCCCATAAAGGGGATGAGAAGAATTATAGAATGAATTGCTAATTATGCCTAGATATCGAGTAAATAAAAATTTTATTGACAAGACTTCTTCAATTGTAGCCAATATTTTATTACGGATAATTTCGACAACTTCAGTAGAAAAAAAAAGGCATTTACCTATTACAGAGATGGTGCTATTTGGTTTTTTTCTTGCTTTTTTTTTTACCCCCTAAGTTTTACGGTAAAAATAACGTAGTTAGGAAGAAAAAAACCAATTAGTTAAAGAAACCTACGATTGGTGAAGTTGAAGTTTGGAGATAGAGCAATTCCTTCTGTCGTGTATCCTCGATTGATGCAGCCTTAAATGCTTCAATTAAGGTTACATCTATAGGTTATGTATTGGAGGTCAATCCTCCTTTATTTAGTGCCGATAGGTGGCATCAAGGAAAAAGCACTACACCTTGGAATCAACAACACAAAAACTTTATTCTAAATAACCCTTTTCCTTATCGGTATCGGGACTAAAAAGAATGGTTGGGAAAACAAAGATCCATCTCATTCGTACTTACGGTACCCGTATAACCATCAAAGACCATTGAAGTGACTAATTCCTGGAAATATTAAGCGTTGAGTACAAAGAAATTTTTGGAGTTACCATTACTATCTAGCACTAATATGATTGGTGTTAAGAAAAAACCTCTTGTGAAAAGGTTGGCTAGAAATTTCTTGTAAAAATACCAGATCCCTTTGAGTTCATAATTAGAATAGTGAAATTTTGATTACATGAATTATTCCTTTTAGTATTATGCACAGAAGGAGTAGCCTTAATGAGATGAAAATATCACGTAAGGTTCTGGAACGGAGATTCTTTTACTAGAATGAACGACCGTAACGGATGTCGGCTCAATCCGAAGGAAATTATGCAGAAGCTTTACATAATTATAATGAAAAAAAGAGAAAATTGTCTAGTAAATACTAGACTAAAAAAAATAGGCTTTTTACATATGCATCGTCCAAAATAACAATTTTTATAAGCTGTAGCAAAAAAAATACTTCGCGAGAACCAAAAAAATTGGAATAAATAGGTATAACCTATATACTATAATTTTATGGATAGAGAGTCTAATTGATATAGAAAGCACCGTAAAGATCCATTAGTAAGCTATTATTCTGTTTATATAGTTCAGAACTGCTTATTTATGTCATGATAAGGTAGTAAGTTCTTTTTTTTTAACGGAAGAAAGTCTTTTTCAAAGATTCTATATAAATCAAAATATTATATACCTTATATAAAATATGAAACCGAGATAGTTACCTTTCAGAAAATTCTAACGATATCGAGGGATATCTATGCTTCATTTTTCTGAAAAATGGAAAAAAAGAGAAAACTAATCATGGATCCAAATTAGAATTGGAAACTTTTGTAATAAACATCTTCTGGTTAACCCAAGAGAAAATAGAATAGATTGCTATATTCTTCATTAGGGATTACAATCCGGAACGGAATGAGGATAATGTATTGGCAAGAATGGTAGACCATAAAGAAGCTATAACATCTCATTTAAGTTAGGCTAACCTTTTTCTGGGTGGGGTTCCATACCTTGGGCCTTTATGTTCATAACGACGTCATGCTTGCTTTTGGTACTCCGTAAAAAAATCTTAATTGAACCTATATTTGTATCCAATGGATACAATCTGCTCATAGCAAGACTTCGTATGGGTTCGATGTACTCTTATCTTCAATGAATAGCCCGGCATTCAATACCAGTCGAAGCATACGGTTACCTGTCTGGTTGAATGCTATTAAATAATAATTCACTTTTCTTAACAATTAGGGACGGTAGATTTCTTGGTTCATCATGCTATTGCTCTGTGTTTACATACAACTACGCAGTACTTGTAATATTTCTGCTTGGTACGCATTTTATTTGGCAGTTTTTTGTTATGCTAAATACCATTGGATGAGTTACTTTTTATTGACATTGGAAACATATCACATTATGGCAGGGTAACATTTCACAATTTAATGAATCCTCCACTTATTTGATGGGATGATTAAGAGATTATCTATGGTTAAACTCTTCACAACTTATCAATGGATATAACTCTTTTGGTATGAATAGTTTATCGGTCTGGGCGTGGATGTTCTTATTTGGACATCTTTTTGGGGCTACTGGATTTATGTTCTTAATTTCCTGGCGTAACTATTGGCAGGAATTGATTGAAACTTTAGCGTGGGCGCATGAATGGACACTTTTGGCTAATTTTAGTGGCTCTTTCAATTGTGCAAGCAAGATTGGTAGGATTAGCCCACTTTTACGTAAATTATATATTAACTTACGCAGCTTTCTTGATTGTCTACACATCAGGAAAATTTGGTTAATTTAATGAAGTCTTGATTTTTTTGTACTCTATCCCCTAAAAACAAAAATCTCATTTCTTTCGACGAAGAGAAGGTATCTACGATAAAAATAGGAACTAAACATTATGACAAGAAAAAGTTTGATTCAAAGGGAGAAGAAGCGCCATAAATTGGAACAGAAATATTATTGGATTCGTCGATCCTCAAAAAAAGAAATAAGTAAAGTTCCTTCATTAAGGGAAAAATGGAAAATTCATGGAAAATTGCAATCCCCACCACGTAATAGTACGCCTATACGTATTCATCGACGTTGTTTTTTAACCGGAAGACCTAGAGCGAACTATCGAGACTTTGGACTATCTGGACACATACTTCGGGAAATGGTTCATGCGTGTTTGTTACCAGGCGCAACAAGATCAAGTTGGTAAGTAGAAAATATTCTATTCTATTTGGATAGATCTCTATGATCATAGAATAAAGGGGGGCCCCCCTTTCCCTTTTTGTATAAATAGACTATTTTATTTGTATAGATATGGTAGGGAGGGGGCATATTCAATCTTTCTTCGGCCATCAGTTCCCAGTTGTTAAACGCGGAGTAGAGCAGTTTGGTAGCTCGCAAGGCTCATAACCTTGAGGTCACGGGTTCAAATCCTGTCTCCGCAACATTTTTACGAAATCCCCCTTAATTTTGTAGTAATTGTAGTAATTAATGACTCTTTTTTTGTTGGGAGTAAAAGAAAGGTGAAGCGGAAGATAGAACTACTAGATTCACTACTATGCATATTAGTATCATAATCATAATATGCAACTATACCGACCCAATCTTTTTCTAGTACATTACTTCACCACGGGCGGATAGCGGGAATTGAACTCGCATCTTCTCCTTGGCAAAGAGAAATTTTACCATTTAACCA